CTTTTGGTATTTTACGTCCATTCTTACGTGAACCAATGCGTCCAGTTCTGCGTGAACCAATTCGTGGTAAAGGTTTTGCCATATTTTATCATCTCATAAATATAAGTCAGCGGTCTATGGATATATCCATTTTATGTCAAAATGGATCCTTTCTTTTTTTTTCCATCGGATCCTTTAGAGTGTTCTCGTTTAGAAAGATTATCCTTGTCTTTGTTTATGTCTTGGGTTGAAGCAAATTATTAAAATTCGTCCCCGTCTACGTATCAGTCGACATTTTTCACAAATTTTACGAACAGAAGCTCTTATTTTCATATTTGTCATCCCTTAATTTTTGAATATACATAATTTTTTTTGAATAAACTAAGTTTCTTTAAATTTTGAAATCTTAAATTCTATTCCTACGAAAGGCGAAAGGGCTTTTAAAGTTGAAAGAAAAAATTGCCTAATCATTGAAATTTTTTTATGGAGTCTATAAATTAGACGTGCTCGGATCGAATTATAAGTACTTTGATACTATCTCGTGGTGGTAGTATACGTAAAAAAAATTATCTTGGCTAAAAGATAACCTAAAACCAGATCTTGATTATCTAAACGAACTTGGAACATATTATTGAAATTGAAAAAGTGATTCAGATTTAGTAATTAAACTTTCCAAAATTAATTTTTGTTCTTTCATCCCATCGCAAATCCTCTTGAAGTATTAACTAATGTAAGAGGAATCGAGAGGAATGGTATTAGAAACCTATTCTTTAAATCTCTTTTTTTTTTTAACAAATAAATAAGAAGTTTGGGTCGAATTCGGATATTAAAAAGATTACCATATATAACACAAGATTTCTCCGCCAATTCTTTCGAGTCGAGCTTCCCGGTCTGTCATTATACCTCGAGAAGTAGAAAGAATTACAATGCCCATCCCACCCAAAATTCTAGGAATTTTTTGATAGTTAGAATAAATTCGTAAACCTGGTCGGCTGATTCGTTTTAAATTTAGACTAGTTCTATATGGTCCTTTCTTCTTCCTTCTATGGCGTAGGATTAAAACCAAAAATTTTTTGTTTTCTTCCCGATGTTTCCTTACATTTTCAATAAAACCCTCTCGTAAGAGTATTTTAATAATGTTTTCGGTGATGTTAGTAGCTGCTATTCGAACGATTCCTTTTCTATTCATGTCAGCATTTCGTATAGAGGTTATTATCTCAGCAATAGGATCCCTACCCATGATAAACTAAAATTATTATTTTTCGCTAGTTTTGATATAATCAACATACTCTTGGTTTTTGTTAATTAATTATTTTATTTAATCTCTGAATTTTAATTTTCTTATTATTTAATTAAAGGTATATGCGTGAAACACAATTTACTAATTAATTTGATTTGATTAATTCTATTTCGTTTTTATTCAACTAATTAAAATACTATAACTATAATACTAAATACTATAACTATATCATGGTCTCCTCTTAATCTGAAATTTTCTATCTTATATCGTCTAATTTTTTATCTTATAAGACCTCAGGTGCTAATGAAACAATTTTAGTAAAATTTAATTTTCTCAATTCCCGGGCAATTGCACCAAAAATTCGAGTTCCTTTTGGATTTCCCTCTTGATCAATGACAACTGCAGCATTGTCATCGTATCTTATTATTATACCGTTATTACGTTTAAGTTCTTTACAAGTACGTACAATTACAGCTCTGATTACTTCTGATCTTTCTAGAGGTGAATTTGGTGCTGCTTCCTTGATCACAGCAACAATAACGTCACCGATATGAGCATATCGGCGATTACTAGTCCCTATGATTCGAATACACATCAATTCTCGGGCTCCGCTGTTATCTGCTACATTCAAATGGGTCTGAGATTGGATCATATCATTTTTTTTTTTTTTATTTGTTATTTAAATGCAAAGGAAAAAAAAGATATATTGTTTGTCCAAAACAAAAAAAGAAACTTCCACTTTTTTTTAGTATACAAAAGGTCTTTTTCCTTTGGTTCTATATTCCTATTTTGAAATAAGGAATTGAGTTCGTATAGGCATTTTTGATGCTGCTATTGACATAGACTTTTTTGCGATATTTTCTGCTACTCCGCCCATTTCATAAAGTATTCTACCCGGTTTAACGACAGCTACCCAATATTCGGGAGATCCTTTCCCCGAACCCATCCGTGTTTCCGTAGGTCTTAAAGTAACGGGTTTGTCGGGAAATATACGTACCCATATTTTTCCACCGCGGCGTGCATTTCGTGTCATTGCTCGTCGTCCGGCTTCTATTTGTCTAGATGTAATCCAAGCAGATTCAAGTGCTTGAAGAGCATATCTTCCAAAACAAATACGATTTCCTCGAAAAGCTATTCCTTTCATTCTTCCTCGATGTTGTTTACGGAATCGGGTTCTTTTGGGGTTATAGTTGATGGTTCTTTCTCATCTCAATTCCATCTCTACTACAGAACCGGACATGAGAATTTCTTCTCATCCAGCTCCTCGCGAATGAAATGATTAAAAAAAAATATCCATGTCTTTTACGAATAAAATAATATATTAAATCATCGTATTCTTTGATATTTCACTTAATTTAGTTAAATCTATTTATTTGAATTTATTTCTTACTTATTAGATCTATTTATTAGTATTAAAATCTTAGATTATTAGATTATTCTTAGATTATTAGATTATTAGAATAGGATATTAGGTAGAATAGAATATTAGTAGAATAAAAATTTGTATCTATCTAATATATATTATCTAATATATATAAATTAGAATCTATATTCTATTTTAGAGTTCTACTAGTTCTAGATCTAATAGTTCTAGATATAAATAGAAAAAATTCTCTATAATTAATGTCTATAACTAGAATAATTTTTTCTATTTTATTTGTTTATTTTCGATAATCTTGTTTTTGTTATTTGTTATAATATAAGGTTGTAACAAATTTTTTTATATATTCGAATTAGGATATCAGATTGATCAAATTTAGCAATCAAAAAGAATATAAAACAAATCTTCGCGGGCGAATATTTCCTCTTGTATATTTAGTCTTTCAATAGTTATTTTATTTGTATAGGTAACCCATGATCTCTCATAATAAAATAAATCGATTGTCTTCTGGTTCCTTTCGCTATCCTCCCAATAAATCATTAAGATTTGTTTTCAGTAAAATCTTATGTATTTACAGGTTACATCGTTCCCATCACTTCTCAATTAATGTTTAGGTCTTATTTTTCCAATGGAGCCTCTAATAAAATAAAAATTGTTCTTGAGTCAATCTTCTCAGTCTGGAGTGAATCAAGGCTCTTGATTTTTTGTTTTATCAACAGATTAGTTTAATTTAAAATCAATTGGTATGGATGCTTTACTACATTAGCTTTTATGTGATGACTCATAGACCTTACATATTGGAATTTTATATCATTGATATTCTTTTTCTTTCTTTCACCCTTCCACTTATCTGCATAATTTTCTATTTTTATTTCTAAAGCATAATCAGATTGGTTTTTTTTTGTTTGTGCAAAAAGGATTTTAATTGCTACAATGATATGACTAATATATCATATCTTGACTCTTTTTTTGTATCCAGATAATGCAAAGTGATGGGTTGGTTATTAGTTGTATAATTATTAGTTCATACTCTGGTCAGTCCGTTTTTTCTTTTTTATCCGGACTCTAAAAAACCAACGAGTCACACACTAAGCATAGCAATTATATTACTCAATTTTTTATTTTATTTTATTCAACCCTATATAAATAGAATTAGAAGAATTAGAAATAGCCATATCTATTTAAATTATTAATCTAGTTAAATTATTAATATTAAATTAATTCTATTTAAATTATTAATCTATTTAAATTATTAATATTAAATTAATTCTATAGTGTAAAAAGTGTAAAATTAAAAATTATTAAATTAATATTTTACTATTAGTTAATAGAATTAGAATTGTTTCTTTTTGTTTTGATTAAACAAAAAAAAAGAATGAAGGATTTTGTTCTTTTTTGTTTTCTTCTAGCAATGGATAGAATGGAAAAACCAAGTCAAGTAAGGGTTTATTATTTCTTGTCTAGAAATGTCCAAATTTTTATGCCCAATACCCCATAAATAGTTCTAACTGTATACGAGCAATAATAAATTTTAGCGATAATGGTTTGCAGAGGAACCCTACCTTCTCGAATCCATTCGACTCGTGCAATTTCTTTTCCATCAAGACGTCCCGCAATTTGTACTTGAATTCCTTTTGTATCTGCCTGTTCAGTTAATTCAATAGCTTTTTTCATTGCTTTACGAAAAGAAACTCTATTTTTTAATTGTCCAGCTATAAATTCTGCAAGGATATTAGGGTTCCTATAAGGATTTGAAATTCTTGTGATAACAATATTGAGTTTTCGGTTTACACAATTAAGTTCTTTTTGAACATGTATCTGTAATTCTTCGATTCGTTTGGGTCTACTTTCTATTAATAATTTTGGGAATCCCATATATATTATGACCTGAATCACATCGATTCGTTTTTGAATCTCTATACGTGCAATTCCCTCAACGCCAGAAGATATTTTTGTATTTTTTTTTACAAAATTCTTGATAGAGTTTCTTATTTTTTGATCTTCTTGTAGACCCTCAGAGTAATTTTTTGGTTGTGCAAACCAACGAGAATGATGACTTTGGGTTGTACCAAGTCTAAAACCAAGTGGATTTATTTTTTGTCCCATAATTCCCCACTACTTAACTATACATATTGTCAAATCTCATATCCGTGGATTTTTTTTTATCCATCTCTGGTTTTTTTTTAAGAATATGTTAGATTCTTCATACTTCTTTATATCCTATTCTTTATATAAAGATGTTCTTATTTTTTATATAAACAGTTCCATATTCTTTATATTCTTTATAATATTCTTTATATAAAGATATATTTTTTAATACAATAGTTATATGACAAGTCGATTTTTTTATTAGATAACCCCGTCCCCGGGCCTGAGGTTTTAATTTTTTCACACTAGTAC